TCGTAAAGAATGGCAGGGTCCATAAAATTAGAATGACCGTTGGATATGATTCGATCAGGTCCGAAATCATCAAGAATCCTCCCCCCGTTTTTATTGGAAGGGTCCGAACTAAACAATTTGTGTCTCAGTCGATCATTAGTTACTGAAAGGTCAGAACTATCTCTCTGTTCGACAGAAAGAGAATGAACATTCATTTGATCTTGATCCTTGTGGATCGAAAAAGGCACTATACTAGATCTGCACGAGCCTCCTGATAATATCCATAAATGACTTGTTTCTGGTAAGAGATGAACATTACCATATGTATATTCGGGTGCATGGTACACATCGGTACTCCAGTGCATTTCTCCCTCTGAGTCAGAATAAATATGTTTTCGAACTTTTTCTTTAAAATTGAAAGTGGCTGTTCCAGCGCGAATCTCAGCAATCACTTGTTCTGATTCTACATATTGATCATTTTGAACTAAAAGAAAACTTTTTGGTGGAATATTCACATTGTGTAGAATATCCTGACTCTCAATAGTTACATACAGGTCTATATTACATAGAAAAGCAGGATGTCCATGACGTGTACGTGTGGGATGAACCAAATCCTCATTGAATTTAATTTTTCCATTAGAAGGGGCTCGTACTTGTTCTGCAGTACCGCCTGTGAATACTCCACCGGTATGAAAAGTTCTTAATGTTAGTTGAGTCCCTGGTTCCCCAATTGATTGACCCGCAATGATACCTACTGCTTCTCCCAATTCGACCAGGTCGCCATGAGTGGGACTCCGACCATAACATAATCGACAGATCCAAGATGTACTCCTGCAAATAAAGGGGGTTCGAATATATATTGATTGTGCTCGAAAGGTTATGAATCGATTAACAAGTCCAACCCCAATATCTTGATTTCGAGCGGCAATACATCGCGAACCTATATAGATATCGTCTGCTAATACGCGACCAATTAGTGTTTGAATCCAAATTTTTTCCGTCATCCCATTTCGAGGACTCACGGAAATACCTCGGAAAGTGCCACAATCTGTTCTACGTACAACAATGTGTTGAACTACTTCAACAAGTCTACGCGTGAGGTATCCAGCATCTGATGTTCGTACAGCAGTATCCACAACTCCTTTGCGAGCTCCATAGCAAGAAATTAGATATTCCGTTAAAGAAAGTCCTTCGCGTAAATTGCTTTGAATAGGTAAATCAATCATTTGTCCTTGGGGATCCGACATTAATCCTCTCATACCTACTAATTGGTGTACCTGAGATGCATTTCCTCGAGCTCCTGAAAAGGACATTATATGGACTGGATTAGAAGGATCTGTCATCCTAAAATTAGGATGCATTTCTTGTCTCAAATATTCACTTGTAGCATACCATATCTCAATGGATTGACGTAATTTTTCTACCGCGTGTACATTCCCATAATGATGGTGCTTTTCCAAAATCAAACTTTGTTGTTCAGCATCTTGGACTAGCCATCTTTTAGAAGGTATTGTTAAAAGATCATCAATTCCTAATGAAATGGATGTAGCGGTGGCTTGCTGGAAACCCAGAGTCTTTACTTGATCCAGTATGTGTGATGTATATGCCATTCCGAAGTGATCTATTAATCTACTAATAAGTCGTTTCATGGCAGTTCCATCTATCGCTTTATTGTGAAAGACCAGATCGGCCCGTTCTGCCATAAGTACCTCCATATTCCGCTGAGTAGGATTCGACAGTGGGTTTGAGTCAGTGATTCGAAGACTTCCTTTCCTCGATCTTGATTCACGTATAAATTCAGGAATTAGGATACCGGTTGAACCGTAGAGACCAAAATTTCAAGGTATCACATAATTACTTACTTAGCTTAGGGACCTTATGAGTAGGCTCGACAAAACCCCTGTATGGCTTCTTCTATTTCTCGATAAAAAGAAATATGACCAACAGTGGTTCGAATGTATATACAAAGGATTTCTTTTTTTACACTTCTTACTAGTAGATAGTGCCCATAAATCTCATGATAGGTACCCGAAGATTCATATTGAACTTCGATAGGAACTTCTCTTGGGGCAATGACACGTTGATCTAGTCGCCACCGGAGCCACAAAGGACTATCTAAATTGATTCGTTTCTGCCGATAAGCTCCAAGTGCATCATAGGAACTACAAAAATAGGGTTCTTTCTCTTTCGTATACTCATAGTTATTATTATTATCATCAACTGTTTCCTTTTGATAGTTTCCGCGATTACATAAATTATACCTATTCGCACAAATACCACGACGATTTCCGATCGTTAATACATAGAGTCCAATAAGCATATCTTGAGTTGGTACGGAAATGGGATCCCCAATAGCTGGAGACAAGAGATTCATATGAGAAAACATGAGTAAACGAGCCTCTGCTTGAGCTTCCAAAGATAAAGGTACATGAACAGCCATTTGATCCCCATCAAAGTCTGCATTGAATCCCTTACGAACTAATGGATGTAAACAAATAGCACGTCCCTCCACTAAAATGGG